CAATCAGGAGATGTTTCAGCTTATATTCCTACTAATGTGATTTCCATTACAGATGGCCAAATATTTTTATCCGGCGATCTATTCAATGCTGGAATCAGACCTGCGATTAATGTAGGTCTTTCCGTTTCCAGAGTTGGATCGGCGGCTCAAATTAAAGCCATGAAACAAGTAGCTGGTAAGTTAAAATTGGAATTGGCACAATTCGCGGAATTAGAAGCTTTTGCACAATTCGCTTCTGATCTCGATAAAGCTACGCAAAATCAATTGGCAAGAGGTCAACGATTGCGCGAGTTGCTTAAACAATCCCAATCAGCCCCTCTCACTGTGGAAGAACAAATAATCACTATTTATACTGGAACGAATGGTTATCTTGATTCATTAGAAATTGAACAGGTCAGGAAATTTCTCGTTGAGTTACGGGCTTATTTAAAAACGAATAAACCTCAATTCAACGAAATCATATCTGCTACCAAGACATTCACTGGGGAAGCAGAAGCCCTTTTGAAGGAAGCTATTCAGGAACAGATGGAACTCTTTTTACTCCAGGAACAAGTAGAAAAAAATTGATTAATAATTCCATAACTTTATGATTTTTCTCTTTGAATAGCTTTTCTTTTAATTTGAATAGAATTGAAAATATTATTCAAATTAAAAGAAAGAATTTGATTATAAAAAAAAAGAATAAAAAAGATAAGAAATTCACGATATCTTTTTAGAAATATAGAAATTCAATTAAGATATAAGAATGAATATATTCCTATTCATTTCATATATTAATAGATATATATGCAAAAGATTTTATATGCAATAAATTTGCGCCCAATAGGATTTGAACCTATACCAAAGGTTTAGAAGACCTCTGTCCTATCCATTAGACAATGGGCGCTTTTCTTTCACTTTTCACGAGATTTTCGTGAAAAGTGAAAGAAAAAATTCAATTGAATTTGAATAACTAAAACTAAAAAAATAAAAAGAAAGAAATTGAAATGAATAATTAGTTCATTTACTAAATAAAAAAATGAACTAATCTAATTTAGTAATAAAAAAATATTCATTCTATAATAGAAAACGATAGGTTCAAATAGAAGAAATATAGGATATAGGATATAAGCGGGTAGCGGGAATCGAACCCGCATCGTTAGCTTGGAAGGCTAGGGGTTATAGTCGACGTTCATTTATCATCTTGTTTGAACGTCTCTAATTCAAAACTGAACGTGAAACTTTTGTTTCATTCAGCTCCTTTACAGAAGAATTTAAGAGATGGAATACATGAAAAAAAAATGACCCATAACATCTATGTCAGCCTTTCTGTATGAATACATTTCAAACAGCTTGCTTTTTAGATGATCCCTATAGAAGAGGAGTATTAGAACAATATGTTTTTTTCTAGTTACTTCGTTCTCTATTTCTAGTTGAGAGAATCTTTAGGAAAAGAATAAAATTTCCGTCGAGCTAAAAAATATGTTGATTTTTCTAGTAAACTAGAAAAATCGTTTTATAGCTATTTTGCTTCAATCTCTCCTATACGAAACAAATAATATAAAACAATGGAAGATTTAGTTACGATTGGAAACAAATTGTCTATATCTTTTTCCCTGGATCCTTTAACTCATATTAAAAAATTGGGATTCTTGATCCAATTCCAAAAACTTATGTTTCATAATTTTAGAATCAATTCTAAATTGTATACAAATTACGATAATGTATATTATTCCTCGAATCGTTCGTTGAGAGGTATAAAGGATTAAAGCCCTTTAAGTAAGAAATAAAGTTTTTGATCGTGATATGAATCACGCAAGGGATCCCTTAACTATTAAGGGGTCTATAGAACGAATCGCACTTTTACCACTAAACTATACCCGCTACAATACCATTATTGTATATAAAAGGATCTTTTGTCGAACAAGGGAATCAGTCATAATTATGAAATAGGCATAATTGATGAAATTAGGGGCATAATTTTATGAAAATTTAAGTGTTGACATGTTTCGTAAGGGGCCCCCTAATGAAATTAAGAAAAGGGGGCGAATCTCATTTTTGGATTTTGTTTTTGCTGAAGGTATTTTGAGGGATACATCTCGACAAAATTACTTAATTCATAACACAAAAATGCATTGTGCAAAAATCCATAGTTCCATTCCTTTTTTAAATAGATACATTATCCGAAAACAAAAGAAGGAGTAATAAAAAATAGAAGAATTAGTATTAATTTAATATATAATTTTGAATATAAAAAAAATGAATAGAAATAAAATCAAAAAAAAAAAGAGATTAAGATATCTATCTCAAATATATCAAATAAGATATAAAGAAAGAAGGCTTTTTTCAAGCCCTACTTTTTGTTCTTTTTGTTTATGCGATGTAACATAAACATAATAATTCTATTTTGTGAATTGGGGAGAGATGGCTGAGTGGACTAAAGCGTCGGATTGCTAATCCGTTGTACGAATTTTTGTACCGAGGGTTCGAATCCCTCTCTTTCCGTTTCCGTTGATTGATGATTTGGCATTTTTTGATTTTGAACTTATGGAGCTTCTTTTTTTTGTTTTCCTTCCTTGTTTGTTTCATTTTTTTACTAGTTAAAGATGTAAAATAGATAGAAAAACGAAAAATATTTCAAAATCCATCACAAGGAAGGAAAACACATAAAACAAAAAAGATTTTCTTATTCTTCACGTCCTGGATTACGTCCTGGATCGTTAGATAGGAATCCGAAGATGAAAAGAGAAACAAAGAAAATCACTATCGTGTAAACAAATAGTTTTAGGGTAAGCATTACAAAATCTCCAAGATAATTAAAAAAAAAAACGACAGAGAAAGAGATTCTCTTCTATATTTCACATTATGTTTATGTTTCCTTTGATACTAAGTTTCAAAGAAATTAAGTGATTTCGAGGAAATCGAAAAAAATTAGAAAATTGATTTGTAGTAAGAGTCGAGCCTTTTATTACTATTACCAAAGATTTTCTTTCATATCCACAATCGATATCCAGGTATTGGTGGTGGACTCAAATCTAATAATTTGATTTTGATTTTTTAATGGAAAAAACGGAAATGATGAGATGGTCCGGATTTTTCTTGTCTATCAAAAAATTTCAATATTGGAATCAAGGATTCACACTGTAAGACTTATCTGATCTTAGAAAATGTTAAAATGTTCGAATTTTTGTTTTCGAATAATAAATTCTTAATTTTTTTAGGACATTATTCAAATTAAAGATCTCATCGAAAACTTACAGCAGCTTGCCAAACAAAAGCTAAGAGAAGAAAGAGTAGGGGTATGACTGGCATAATATCTACAATTGGATTCAAAAAAGCGTAAGCTTCAGGTAATTTCGCCAAGAAAAAACCACTTGAATAAAGGGCAGAGTGAAGACAAATACAGACCAAGCTAAAGATATTAAGCATAACAAAAATGTTGTTCTTTAAGAAAATGAATTGTATTTTTGCTTTTTTTGAATTCGAATTTTTTTTTTATTGTATATTATTATATATTATATGATTAATTATATATGATTAATTATAATATAATTTTTCTTTATTATACTTTTATATTAAGAATTCAATATTAAAATGAAAGAAAAAATCAAAGAATTATAAAGAAATATATTTCTAAAAAAGTTATAAATAAATATATTCTAGAATATATATAAGAATAATCAAATAGAAAATGATTTTAAAAATGGATATGAATTGAAATATAAATAATTCAAATATTGAATTCATATTTATTACCCATTTATTAATCTTCATATCTATAATATCTATAATGAAGATTAATAAATGAGTAATAAAACGAAAAAAAAAATGAATCAAATAAGATCAGACCCCCCAATCCTTTTTTGATTTGAACTTATCCAGTTCAAAATCTTTGCATTCTGAAATCAAAAATAGAAGAAATCATACTTTCATACAATATCTTAATGGAATTCTATGTAATGATCAATAAATTCAGTTTAATTCGATATCTATGCATATCAAAATCCTAGCAACAAATTATTCAATAGAGAATAAGTTTATAACTGGAATTGACGAACAACCAATAATAGTATTTATTAGTGTCGAATCAAAAATGGGGCGTGGCCAAGCGGTAAGGCAACGGGTTTTGGTCCCGTTATTCGGAGGTTCGAATCCTTCCGTCCCAGATGATATTTATTCATGATATATACCTATTTGAATTTCAATTGTATATCCGAATAAAGATGACCCCTTCTTTTTTTCTTCATTTCAAAAAATCGAATCATTGAAAATCGAATTTCTTAAATATTCTAATTTTAATAATATTTAAGATATTTTTTTATATTCGATTTTTTTCAAAAAAAAAAATTCCAGCACATATAGTTACATATGTAGTGAAATAATATAATATAAGACTCTGGGTTTTCAAGAAAAAAAAGAATTTTTTTTTTGAATAACCACTCGCTCGTTATTATTATCAATTATTAATCTATTAATCTTAGTGATTGGATTTATATACTTATTCTATTTAAAATTATATTAAATTTTTATTGATATTAACTAAATGACATAGAATATGAAAAAGAAAGTATTTCTATGATTTTTCATGAAATGACTATCCATCTATTCTATTTTCATGTAAATAGAGGAAAAAAGCTCCATGAAGAAAAAATGGTGGTTAAATTCAATGCTGTTTAAGAGTAATAGAGAATTAGAATACAGGTGTGGTTTAAGTAAATCACTAGATAGTTTTGGTCCTATTGATGAAAATACCGGTGTAAGTGAAGACCTCCCAATTTTAACTGATATGGATAAAAACATTCATAGTTGGAATAGTGAGAATTCTAGTTACAGCAATGTTGATTATTTCAGGAACATACGGGATTTCCTATCGGATAAAACTTTTTTAGTTATGGATAGTAAGAGGAAGAGTTATTCCATATATTTTGCTATTGAAAATCACATTTTGGAGATTGACAATGATCATTCTTTTCTAAATGAACCAGAAAGTTTTTTCTCTAGTTATAAGAATTCTAGCTATTTGAGGAATGGCTTTAAGAGTGATGATGATCATTCCATGTATGATACGAAATCGAATTGGAATAATAACATTAATAGTTGCATTGAGAGTTATCTTCGTTCTCAAATCTGTATTGATAGTTACATTTTAGGTGATAGTGACAAATACAATGACAGTGAGTTTAATAGTTACATTTATGGTAAGGTCAGAAATAGTGGTGAAAGCAAGAGTACTAGTATAATAACTAGCACGAATGAGGCAAATACAAATGATAGTGATTTGACAAAAAGAGAAAGTTCTAATGATCTCGATGAGACTCAAAAATATAAGCATTTGTGGATTGAATGCGAAAATTGTTATGGATTAAATTATAAGAAAATCTTGAAATCAAAAATGAATATTTGTGAACACTGTGGATATCATTTGAAAATGAGCAGTTCAGATAGAATCGAACTTTCGATTGATCCAGGTACTTGGAATCCTATGGATGAAGACATGGTTTCTCTGGATCCCATTGAATTTCATTCGGAAGAGGAACCCTATAAAAATCGTCTTGATTCTTATCAAAAAAGAACAGGATTAATGGAGGCTGTTCAAACAGGCACAGGTCAACTAAACGGTATTCCTGTAGCAATTGGTATTATGGATTTTCAGTTTATGGGGGGTAGTATGGGATCCGTAGTGGGTGAGAAAATAACCCGGTTGATCGAATATGCTACCAATCAACTTTTACCTCTTATTATAGTATGTGCGTCCGGAGGAGCGCGTATGCAAGAAGGAAGTTTGAGCTTAATGCAAATGGCTAAAATCTCTTCTGCTTTATATGATTATCAAATCAATCAAAAGTTATTCTATGTATCGATACTTACATCTCCTACTACTGGTGGGGTGACAGCTAGTTTTGGCATGTTGGGAGATATCATTATTGCTGAACCAAATGCTTACATTGCATTTGCGGGTAAAAGAGTCATTGAACAAACGTTGAATAAGGAAGTGCCCGAAGGTTCACAATCAGCTGAATTTTTATTCCAAAAGGGCTTATTTGATTCAATTGTACCACGTAATCTTTTAAAGGAGGTTCTAACTGAGTTATTTCAGTTCCATGGTTTCTTTCCTTTGACTCAAAATGAAAAAGAAAGCAGACCCTAAAATCCTTTTTTTTTTCAATTTTGAACTTCAAATAAAATCAAATTATAACACACAAGAGCAAAGTAATAAGATAATAATAGAAAAAGACTAAGAATAATAAAAAGGTGTATTATCATACACATGTTTCTTGTAGAGATAGAGGGCGAAATTCATCTAGTTATTTAGTTCTACATTCCTTAATATTTAAGAATTATTCTATTTTGTGCTTTTGATTCTTAAGAAATCTTATTCATTTTTTTGATTCTTGATTTTTTATCTTCTATACTTCTTATGTATACTCACTCTATAGTATAGAGTATAATATATTAGTTTATTATCTGGATAGTCATATATATTCATTTAGCTAGACTTAACTTAGTATAATTTTTTCAATAGACTTAGTATAAGTCTATATGAATATGAATTCGAATGATTATAGACTATCTTTATTACAAGATAATAATAATCAAAATATGAAATTAATATAACAAAAATATTAATCTAACAATCAACAAAAAAGAACAGGTACAAATATAAAATTGAGGTACCATTTTATGATAAACTTACCTTCCGTTTTTGTTCCTTTAGTGGGCCTTGTATTTCCAGCAATTGCAATGGCTTCTTTATTTCTTTATGTTCAAAAAAACAAGATTTTTTAGATACGGGCAGTAGGGACAAATCTCATCTATTTTTTTAGATAAAGTGAAATTTTCTTGGATTTGTTATTCTGTTCCATTTTTTATAACTATTCCATTAAAAAAAACAAGAGAAAAGGAAAATACTAATATCATATAAGCCTTAATAAGATTAGGAGGATTTAATCTAACAATCAACAAAAAAGAACAGGTACTAATATAAAATTGAGGTACCATTTTATGCTTATGGTAGATGTTTTTTTGCCTTTAGTGGGGCTAGTCTTAATTGTAACAGCTGGTTTATTGGTTCATGTTCAACAACACATTTTTGGGGGGTCAGGACACCTTATGCGTCGCTACCAAGAACAAGAACACACATGGATCTACACTATACCAGGGGCCCGAAAACCAATCAATTTCTTCTGGGCTTCTTTCACTCTTTTAGGTTCATTAGGGGTTTTATTTATTTCAGCTACCAGTTTTTTTGGTAGGAATTTTTTCTCTTTCAATTCGTCCGAATTTGTAGTTCCCTTTTTGCCACAAGGGGCCACGCTGACTTTCTATGGAATCGCGGGTCTCTTTGTAAGTTTTCATTGGTGGATTCTAATTTTTTGGAATGTGGGTAGTGGTTATAATCTTTACGATAATCAAATTGGAATGGTGTGGTTTTTTCGTTACGGATTTCCTGGAGAAAATCGTTGTATTCTTTCCCACGTCCGTGTAGAAGATATTCTGGCCCTCCAATTTTACGCTAACCCAGAACCTCGTACTGGTGTCCTTTATATGTACACCAGAGAACAGGGGGCCATTCCATTGACTCCTGTTGATGTTTATTATGATAGGACTCCGCGCGCCAGCGTTTTCGAAACAGCTTCGGACTTGGCCGCATTCTTGGATGTACCATTGGAAATAATTGTATAAAAAAAAATTCGAAAAATAAATGCTTTCTTAGAGTTTCTTAGAGAAAGCATTTATTTTTCGAATTTTATCAATTTTTAATTGATAGCTTTTGAAACAATCTTTTTCTTCTTCATTCGAATTGGCAGTGGATTCTTTTCTTATTTGATTTCTGTATTCTTTTGTATTCTTTTTTCCAAATGAAAGGAAAGAACTAACTTCCGAATTACAAATAAAAAAAGCGAGAATAGATTATCCATTTCTCTATATCAATTAGAAATGGATATATAGATAGGCTCTATTACTTGGAATAGAACTTATGCTTGATAGAAAGATTATTATCATATATAGTTGACAAATTAGATGAAGCTGAGTTCATTAAAGACGAAAAATGGCAAAAAAGAAAGCATTCATTCCCCTTCTATGTCTTACATCCATAGTCTTTTTGCCCTGGTGCATCTCTTTTATATTTAAGAAAAGTCTGGAATCTTGGGTTACAAATTGGTGGAATACTAAACAATCCGAAATTTTCTTGAATATCATTCAAGAAAAAACTATTTTAAAGAAATTTATAGAGTTCGAGGAACTGTTCCTCTTGGAGGAAATGCTAAAGGAATACCCCGAAACACGTTTACAAAACCTTCGTATTGGAATCTACAAAGAAACCATCCAATTGATCAAGACGCACAACCAAGATTGTATCCATACGATTTTGCACTTCTCAACAAATATAATCTGTTTCCTTATTCTAAGTGGTTATTCTATTCTGGGTAATCAACAACTCATTATTCTTAACTCGTGGGTTCAAGAATTTCTATATAACTTAAGTGACACAATAAAAGCTTTTTCTATTCTTTTATTAACTGATTTATGTATAGGATTCCATTCAACTCATGGTTGGGAACTAATGATTGGTTCTGTCTATAAAGATTTTGGATTTACTCAGAATGATCAAATCATATCCGGTCTTGTTTCCACTTTTCCAGTCATTTTAGATACAATTTTTAAATACTGGATTTTCCGTTATTTAAATCGGGTATCTCCGTCGCTTGTAGTGATTTATCATTCAATGAATGACTGAAAAAATGATCCACTGATCCAATTTGTTTTTTGTATATATTTTTTGTATATAAAAGCGAAACATTCAAAATCTTACTTATTCTTTTTCTTTCTACTCATATTCTTCCTATCTTCTAGGAAAATGATTTCAGTAAATAGCAGAATCATGGATAGGGAACTATGTCAGTAACCTACCTAATCTTATTGTAAATATTTTCAGGATCAATGATTGGACCATGCAAACTAGAAATGCTTTTTCTTGGATAAAGGAAGCGATTACTCGATCCATTTCCGTATTGCTCATGATATATATCATAATTCGAGCACCCATTTCAAATGCATATCCTATTTTTGCCCAGCAGGGTTATGAAAATCCGCGAGAAGCAACCGGCCGTATTGTATGTGCCAATTGCCATTTAGCTAATAAGCCCGTAGATATTGAGGTTCCACAAACGGTACTTCCCGATACTGTATTTGAAGCAGTTGTTCGAATTCCTTATGATATGCAAGTGAAACAGGTTCTTGCTAATGGTAAAAAGGGGGCTTTGAATGTGGGGGCTGTTCTTATTTTACCAGAGGGTTTTGAATTGGCCCCTCCCGATCGTATTTCGCCCGAGATTAAAGAAAAGATAGGTAATCTGTCTTTTCAAAGCTATCGTCCCACAAAAAAAAACATTCTTGTGGTAGGCCCCGTTCCTGGTCAGAAATATAGTGAAATTACCTTTCCTATTCTTTCTCCAGATCCCGCTATTACGAGAGATGTTCACTTCTTAAAATATCCTATATACTTAGGCGGGAACAGGGGAAGGGGTCAGATTTATCCCGACGGGAGCAAGAGTAATAATAATGTTTATAATGCTACAGCAACAGGTATAGTCAAAAAAATTATACGAAAAGAAAAAGGGGGATACGAAATAACGATAGTGGATGCATCGGATGGACGTGAAGTGATTGATATTATACCTCCAGGACCAGAACTTCTTGTTTCAGAGGGTGAATCTATCAAACTTGATCAACCGTTAACGAGTAATCCTAATGTGGGTGGATTTGGTCAGGGGGATGCAGAAATAGTGCTTCAAGATCCGTTACGTGTCCAAGGTCTCTTGTTCTTCTTGGCATCTATTATTTTGGCACAAATCTTTTTGGTTCTTAAAAAGAAACAATTTGAGAAGGTTCAATTGTCCGAAATGAATTTCTAGGTATGCGGATTTATCAACATAGTAAGCTCATAAAAAGAACGAGATTTTTGTTGATAAATTATCTTATGTAATTATTCTGTATAATAAAAAGATTATGTAGAGAC